TCTAGATGGGAATCAAGAAAATTGGAAATTCGAAATAAAAGAAAACCCGCTCTTCGACAAAAATGAAATAAAAGATTTTTTGGAAGGGTTATTTCCGTCGAAATTAAAAGATATAAACTTTAGAGATTCTGTAATGAATCAATGGAAAAACTGGTTAAGGAGCCATTATCCATATAACTCCAATTTCTTTCAGATTAAATGGTCGGAATTAATACTACAAAAATGGCGAAATCGAGTTAATCAACAGCGCACAGTTAAAAATAAAGATACAGTTAAAAATAAAGATTTAAACAAATCGAATTTCTCTGAATTGGATTTATTACTGAAAGTAAAAGATAATTCTAAAAAACACAACAGATATAATCTTTTATCACATAAATCCAGTAATTATAGCTATAGCGGCGATAAGAAAAAAATGGGTTTTAATTACAAAACCGATAAAATGAAAAGGGAATTCTTTCATATCTTAAGAGGTACACCTTCGCTAAGTATACCTAACTCTAATTTCCCGAATTCTCTAGAAAATTTCCAAAATTATCTACAATCAGAGGGGATTGCCGATTCTCTATAAACAGAGGACTTTCTATTTTTTCTAGAATTAGAGGGTATTCCCGATTCTCTAGAATCGGAGTGCGTTCCAGGTTTTCTAGAAGCAGAGAATCCTGCCAAATATCTAGTATCACAGAAGTCTTTTGTTGCCGATTATCTAGAATCAGAGGCTCTTTTCGATATGGAGAAAAGCCCGAAGAGAAAATATTTGGATTGGAGAATTTTCCATTTTTGTCTTACAAACAAAGAAAAAATGGAATTCTGGATTAATATTGAAAAAAACAAAGAAAATACTGAAACTGAGAGTAAGAGGAATAAATATCAAATAATTGAGAAAGACGGTGACCTAGATCGTTTTTGTGACAAAGATATTTTGTATCCTATGCTTGTCAAAAGAGGTAAAGAATTTGTAGAAAGACACCCACCTGAGTTAGATTGGATGGGAATGAATGACGAAATAGTACACTGTCTCGTATCAAATTTTGAATTGGGGTTCTTTTTTTCAAAATTCGAGAGACTTTACAACGCATATAAGAGAAGACCGTGGGTAATACCAACCCAATTACTTCTTTTCAATTATAAAGAAACTCGATTTCAGAACCCAGTGAATCTTCAATCAATTCTCCGAATAGAAAAGAGAACAAAAAACGCCAGTAGAAGAGTAATCACCAATAGAGGAGTAATCCACAGTAGACCAAAAACAAAAAACGCCAAGAGAAGAATAATCATCAGTAGACCACAAACCAGGAGCAGAATAATCATCAGTAGACCAAAAAACGCCAGTAGACCAAAAAACACCAGGAGAACAGAAAACACCAGTAGAACAGAAAACCCCAGTTGGCGGAATTTTCTTTTGAGGCCACTCGAGCGGCGAGCTCACCAGCCATTCAGAGCGACCATAGATGCTAAGGATGTAGACGAAAGCATTTCGTCGAATATCCAAACATATACTTACCTGGTAAAAGACAAGATCTTGTTTCAAAAGGACAAAACAAAGAAAAATCTATGGATTAAATCCTTGATTCGACGAAGAGAATTAAATGTGGACCTTTTTGGTTTTGGGGTCAAAAGAAAAGAGATGGGCTTAGGGATAGGCTTAGGGGAGATCTAAAATTGATCTCTAGAGGAAAATTTATTGTTGAGTTTCCGCGTGTACCGAAAAAAAACAAGACGAAGCTTAATGGAAAATTTCTTATGTATCAAACCATAGCTATTTTATTGGTTCATAAGACCAAACAACAAATTAATCAAGGATGCGGAGAAAAAAGCTATATTAATAAAGATAATTTTTTCAAATCTATTGAAAGACTTAAAAGTCTAATTGGATTTAGAAAGAAAAAAGATTTCCTTGTTCCTGAAAATCTTTTATCCACTAGAAGTCGTAGAGAGTTGAGAATTCTAATCTCTTTCAATTCAAAAAAAGAAAATTATATTCATATGAATACAGAACTTTTCAAAAGTAATAATAGAAAAAACTGCAGCCGCTTTGACATTATAGAAAAAAGTCAATATGACATTATAGAAAAAAGTCAATATTTTGATAGAGAGAAAAAGAAACTACTTCAATTCAAACTTTTTCTTTGGCCCAATTTTCGATTCGAAGATTTAGTTTGTATGAACCGCTTTTGGTTTAATACAAATAATTCCAGTCGGTTCAGTATGTTAAGGATACGTATGTATCCACAATTGAAAATGAAATAAAGGTACGTTTGTCATATATATATATATTCTATAGCATATCTGATCTAATATAGGAAAACAAGGATATAGACACATTCCTTGTTTTCCATTCTATATTCTATTCTGATACCTGGAATTCGATTGCCTATCAATTCTATCTAGAAAGGAAGCCATGGAATTTACTTTGAGATACAAAATTTTCTCTTTTGTAAGTGAAGAGATATACTATCCTTTTTTATTTCTAGCCAACTAAAAAAAAAGAAAAAAAAATTGTATTAATTAATAAGAAATTCTATTTGACAAAATTCGGAATTGCTAACGAATTGAAGATTTTTGTGTATAAAAAGAAAAATGAATTGACATTCTTATTTATTATTCTTATTCCATTTTTTGTTATTATTCCTGATCAATAAAACTATTTTACAAATGGGCGGTAGGAGGAGGATTTCATTTTATGGTAAAAAATTCACCCATCTTTATTTCAAAAGAGGAAAACCCCGGATCCGTTGAATTTCAAATAATAAGCTTTACTAATTAGAAGAGAGTTAAAATTAGTAAATAAAATTAATAAAATAGTAAATTAATAAAAATTAATATTAATATAGAAAATAAAAAAACTACGAGATAAGAAGAGATCCGTCCGCCTCCTACATATTTGATACCTTCTGCTATAAAGAAACTCATAACACCGATCCCATTGATAATTCCATCAATTACTCCTCTATCAAAGAATAAAGTCAATTCTACTAATTCTCTTATACCTTTAGTTAAAAATCGTGCATAAAAAGTATCTATGTAAGCACGATTATAAGACCAATCATATATCATGTTTATCATTTTATCCCAAAAAATTCTTTTAGGACCCTTTTTGACGAACAAATTGAAGAACTTAAAATTTTGTAAGGATGAATAAACCGGCTTATATAAAGAAAAGGCTATAAATATTCCAAAAAAAGCGATACTGATCGAAAAAACAGCCTTTGTTACAAATTCATAAAAATCCGCAGAATTATTTTCATTCTGATGCAAAAGGTTTAAAGATGGACTTAACAGTTTAGATAATATATCTAAATCCACCCCTTCTTGATTAAATTGATTAAAAGGAATTCCTATTGCTCCAATAAAGAAAGTAAATAGTCCCAAAACTAACATTGGAAATAACATAGTATTATCTGATTCTTGCGGATAGGAAAAAAGGCTTTTAGTTCCAAAATGATTAATAACAAAAGGGCGCGTCATCTTTTTTACAGTACCATCAATTTGATATCTTTTCTTACAAAAAAAAGAAGCCCGTTCACTATTATTGATTGTTAATAAAGCCAATAAACCCATTTTTTTTTTTAACATTTTTGATTCTCCTTTACCCCATAGAGATAGTGAATAGAGCGCACTGCTTTTTTTACCGCTGTAATTTGTAAAATGAACATTGAAATGCCCCCCAAAAGTAAGTAAATAAACCCGAAACATATAAAAGGCTGTTAATCCCGCCGTCGAACAAGCTATTATTCCGAAAATAGGTGAATACAACCAACTATCATTAAGAATTTCATCTTTAGACCAAAAACAGGCGAGGGGTGGAATACCACAAAGAGAAAGAGTTCCTAATAAAAAAGCATTTTTTGTAATTGGAACACGTTTTGTTAAACCCCCCATAAGAATCATATTCTGGCTCTTATCTGGGGAATAACCAACAATAGCTTCCATTGAATGAATAATGGATCCAGATCCTAAAAACAACAAGGCTTTCGAATATGCATGAGTAATCAAATGAAATAAAGCGGCTCGATAAGACCCCATACCTAAAGCTAACATCATATAACCCAATTGAGACATTGTCGAATAGGCTAAACTTCTTTTAATATCTTTGTGAGCAAGAGCTAAAGTAGCTCCTAAAAGTACTGTTATTATCCCTATCAAAGTTATTAGATTCATTATGTAAGGTATGACTACGAAAAGAGGAAGAAGTCGAGCTACAAGAAAAATTCCCGCGGCTACCATAGTAGCCGCGTGTATAAGAGCGGAAATAGGGGTGGGTCCTTCCATGGCATCTGGTAACCATACATGAAAGGGGAATTGCGCAGATTTAGCAATTGCACCGGAAAATAATAGGAAGGCGCACAAAGTAAAAAAGAAAAGTTCATTGTCATTATTCAAAATTAAGTTATTGAATATTTCAAACAAATCCTGAAATTCGAAACTGCCCGTTATCCAATAAAGACCTAAAATTCCTAATAATAAACCAAAATCGCCTACACGATTAGTTACAAACGCCTTTTGACAAGCATTGGACGCAATCGGTCGCGTGAACCAAAACCCTATTAATAGATACGAGCACATTCCAACTAATTCCCAAAAAATATAGATTTGTATTAAATTCGAACTAGTAACTAATCCCAACATTGAAGTATTGAAAAAGCTCATATAAGCAAAAAATCTTAAATAGCCTTGATCATAAGACATATAACTATCACTATAAATAAGGACAAAAATTCCAACCGTAGTAATTAATATTAACAAAATGGAAGTAAGTGAGTCGATCAAATATCCAAACTCTAAAGAAAAATCATTGTTGATGGTCCACGACCATATATATTGATAGATGGAACTGCTATTTATTTGCTGAATAGACAGATTGGTCGAAAAAACGAAAACTGTACTTAACAATAAAATACTTGCAAAAGCCCACATACGACGAAGTTTTTTTGTTGACGCCGGAAAAAGTAGGAGTCCTATTCCTATTAACATAGGGACTGGAAGTGTAACGAAAGGTATAATCCATGAATATTGATATGTATGTTCCATAAAAAAATCTCATTATTTTAAATTATTCTTAATCTTTTTCCAAATACTTCACATATTCAAATTAAGAAGTTTGAATTGGTCAAATGATATCACAAGGATACTAGTGAAAATAGAAAAGGATACCTAATTCTAAAATGAAATTTGCATTTATTATTAAAAATTACAATAATTAATAAGGATTTTTATACATATAGATACATATAGAAAGAGTGAAGAATTTTATCAAAAATAGTACTCGATTTTTATTTGAATTTGAATCGGAATGATAAAAAAAGAGTGTTTTTCTCAGATCCTTACTCAATTTAATAAAGAAATAATTATTGATTAATGTAGTATGATGAAAAAGGATATAAATCGAAAGAGAAAAATAAGAAATAAATGGACGCGCTTTTTTATGAAGATGAAGAGAATATCATATAAAGACTAACTAAAAAGATCGATATAATAAAGAATGCGTTTTTTTTAACAATAGATGTCTTTCACATCCATATAGAATATTAATGACTTTCTTTTTTTTGAATGGCAGTTCCAAAAAAGCGCACTTCTATAGCAAAAAAGCGTATTCGAAAAAATATTTGGAAAAGAAAAGGATCTTGGGCAGCGTTGAAAGCTTTTTCCTTAGCAAAATCCCTTTCGACTGGTAATTCGAAAAGCTTTTTTGTGCGACAAATAAAAAAGAAAAACCTGGGCTAATTCAACTCGACTTGATATGAGAAAAAGTAGAATTTCGTTTATCATTTTGGGGATGGGGATTCCGATTTTCCCCATCGACCCACTTGTCAGAATCATAAAAAAGCGTAACAATAATAAATAAAGAGACCAAATAAAAAGATTAAGACGTTTTTGATTTTTATTTGTATTTTTATTTAAACTTTGAATGGAAAATTGAGAAAATTGAATAGAAAAGGGCAAATCTAAGGTCTTTAGTAAAAAAAATCAATCAAGAATTTGAATAAGTTTCAAGCTTATTTTAGAACTTTCTTAACAATTATTATTTGAAATAACTATAGAAAATAGAATCAACCTTTTTTTTTACTTTCAAGTCAATTAAGAAAAAAAAAAGCGCCTTTCACTTTTAGGTAGATCAATTGGGCCGAACATTGTATCAAAATATATATATCGAATTGGTCAATCTTTTTGGACAGAACTAATAACTCTTTTTTTATTATATAATATACCCGGAGATCAATATCTAATTGGTTTACTAAATCCTAATAAAAGTTCGCTACAGAATGAAATTCTAACGAGTAATAAAAAAAAATATTTCCAGAAATCCTTAGAATGGATCACTAAAATTGGAATTAAAAATTCCAATTGTTTTTTCATTAATTTGATTGACCTAAAAAATATTCTATTAAATTGAGCCCTTTAAGTTTGACGATTGAATCAAAATAGGTTATTATAATGTTGAGTAAGCCGCTATGGTGAAATCGGTAGACACGCTGCTCTTAGGAAGCAGTGCTAGAGCATCTCGGTTCGAGTCCGAGTAGCGGCATAACGTCTTTTTGTTTTCAAAAGGATACAAAAAATCGTATAATGAATTGAATTCCAAATTGAAATATGCCTTATGCATAATTAAAGTAACTTTATTCCGTTTTTTTTGTCTTTTATGATTATGTTAAGTTTTGAACATGTATTGACTCATATATCGTTTTCGGTGGTTTCAATTGTAATTTTAATTAATTTGCTAAGTTTATTAGTCGCTGAATTTACCGAACTATCTGATTCGTCAGAAAAGGGTATGCTAATTACTTTTTGCTGTATAACAGGATTATTAATTACTCGTTGGATTTATTTGAAACATTTACCAATAAGTGATTTATATGAATCATTAATATTCCTTTCTTGGGGTTTCTCCATTATTCATATGGTTCCTTATTTTAAAAAGCATCAAAATTTATTAAGCGTAATAACTGCGCCTAGTACTTTTTGTACCCAAAGCTTTGCTACTTCGGGTTTTTTAACTGATATGCATCAATCCGAAATCTTAGTACCCGCTCTGCAATCCCAGTGGCTAATGATGCACGTAAGTATGATGATATTGGGCTATGCAGCTCTTTTATGTGGATCATTATTATCAGTAGCACTTCTAGTAATTCGATTTCGAAAAGTTGTCATAAGAACTGTTAAAAAAAGCATAAATTTCTTAAAAGATTTTTCCTTCGCCAAGATCCTTTCCATCCTTTACATGAGGCAAAGGAACGATTTGTCGCGAACTCTTTCTTCTTTGTATTTAAAGACAAATAGGAATAGGGATAGGGATAGGAATTATTACAGATTTCAGTTGATTCAACAATTGGATAATTGGAGTTATCGTATTATTAGTATAGGGTTTATCTTTTTAACCATAGGTATCCTTTCGGGAGCAGTCTGGGCTAATGAAACATGGGGGTCCTATTGGAATTGGGACCCAAAGGAAACTTGGGCATTTATTACTTGGGTCATATTTGCAATTTATTTGCATACTCGAACCAATAAAAATTTTCAAGGTTTCAGTTCTGCAATTGTTGCTTCTATAGGCTTTCTTATAATCTGGGTATGCTATTTTGGGGTTAATTTATTGGGAATAGGACTACATAGTTATGGTTCATTTACATTAAATTGAATTGAAAAAAAAAAAAGTATTGTGACGAATAAAACCATAGGACAACCCAACCCAGCCTATAATTAGAATCTAAGAAATATATTATATATTCTAAAATAATTATAGATAGATATATAAGAAACCTCAGTTAAGTGTCTGAGAACCTTTTGAATCAAGTAATATAGTGATTCAAAAGGTTCTCACAAATGCCAAAGATATTTGGTTGTAATTCTTCTTTTTTTGTTTTAATAAAGAATAGGTTTTTTTGATTGATTTTTTGTTTTATTTCAAATAACTACCTATCAAATAACTACCTATTAAAATAATTAGATAGAATAGCATTAACCTTCTCAACTGCTAATGAGAAAACGAAATCCGGAAAAAGTCCAATACCTATTACTGGTAAAAGTAGACATATCGAAATAAAAAATTCCCGGGGCCCAGAATCAAAAAAATACGAGTTTGCAGCATCAAACAGCTTGTATCCATAGAACATTTGGCGTAACATGGATAATAAATAAATAGGAGTCAATATCATTCCAACTGCCATTACAAAAGTAAGTAGAATTTTTGGCATTAAAAGATATTTTTGGCCGGTAATTATTCCAAGAAAGACTATTAATTCCGCAACAAAACCACTCATGCCCGGTAGTGCAAGGGAGGCTAATGATAAGACACTGAACATCGTGAATATTTTTGGCATTAGGGTAGCCATTCCGCCCATTTCGTCAAGATAAACAAGATGTATTCTATCATAACTCGTCCCCGCCAAGAAAAAAAGTGCAGCACCAATAAATCCATGTGATATTATTTGTAAAACAGCGCCATTGAGTCCCATATCACTTATAGAGCAAATCCCTATAATTATGAAACCCATATGAGATACAGAAGAATAGGCTATTCTCTTTTTTAAATTTCGTTGACCAGAAGATGTTAAAGCTGCATAGATTATTTGTATTGCGCCCACTATTACCAACCAGGGGGAAAATAAAGAATGGGCGTGGGGTAATAATTCCATATTGATTCGAATCAATCCATATGCCCCCATTTTTAATAAGATTCCAGCTAAGAGCATACAAGTACTATAATGTGCTTCGCCGTGGGTGTCTGGTAACCATGTATGGAAAGGTATAATCGGTGATTTGACAGCAAAAGCAACAAGAAACCCAATATAGAATAGTATTTCTAGGCTTACAGGATATGATTGATTGGCTGATTTTTCAAAATTGAATGTTGGTTCATTGAACGCATATAAAGCAAGACCCAAAGCTGCCATTAATAAAAAAATAGAACTGCCCGCAGTATACAAAATAAATTTTGTAGCTGAATACAAACGTTTCTTTCCTCCCCACATGGATAGAAGTAGATAAACGGGAATTAATTCTAACTCCCACATAATGAAAAAAAGTAAAAGATCTTGAGAAGCAAATAATCCTATTTGGCCACTATACATCGCTAACATCAGAAAATGAAATAATCGGGAATCCCGAGTAACTGGCCGAGCCGCTAAAGTAGCTAAAGTCGTGATAAATCCTGTCAATAAAATGGGTCCTATTGAGAGTCCATCTATCCCCAATCGCCAATCAAAATCCAAAAAATCGATCCACTTATAATCCTCCGCTAATTGAATTAATGGATCGTCCAATTGGAAATAATAAGAGAAAGCATAGGTCATTAAAAGAAGTTCTAATATACAGATAGAAATAGTATACCACCTAATTATCTTATTTCCTTTATGAGGGAAAAAGAAAATTAAGCAACCCGCGGATATTGGTAAAAGGACAAATGTTGTTGACCAAGGAAAAGAATTCGTGGTAAAGACAAGATACACTTGGGCCACAAAAACCCGTACTTGAAAACCCAATATTGGGTTTTCAAGTACGGGTTTTTGTCGGTAAACAAAAAACCAAATGGGTTCAAGTGGCTTTTTATGGTTTTATGGAAAGAGTCAATAAGCTAGACCCATGCTTCGAGTTGTTTCATGCCATAAATAAACTCGTACACTCAGGAAATCCGTTGGGCAGGCGGATTCACATCTCTTACAACCGACGCAATCTTCTGTTCTTGGGGCGGAAGCTATTTGTTTAGCTTTACATCCGTCCCAAGGTATCATTTCTAATACATCTGTGGGGCAGGCCCGAACACATTGAGTGCACCCTATACATGTATTATAAATTTTTACTGAGTGTGACATTGGATCTCTTAATTTTTTTTAATGTCATAAATTTTCGACCTAGTAAATTCCTAAATTTTCATATATTTAGACACCAGATGAATCAACGATTTGCCAGAATTTTTCTATTCAATATTTCATTCCACATCGATTCATAAGATAAAGCCAAGATACTTTAATTTTTTCTATTTTCACAAACACGATCAGATACATTATGTATCATAGATACTAATTTAAATTCGAATTAATGAATATGAACATTCTATTTTATATCATCAATATTACTTATTCAACAAATTGGATTGATTAATACGAATTGATTTTCGATTACGAAAAATTAACGAAACGATAGCCGGTCCAATAGCTGCTTCGGCGGCTGCGATAGATATAACAAAAATTGCAAAAATATTTCCTTTTAATTGGCGACTATCAAAAAAATCAGAAAATATTACGAAATTCATATTAACAGCATTTAGTATAAGTTCAAGACACATAAGGGCTCTAACCATATTTCGACTCGTAATCAATCCATAGATACCGATAGAAAATAAATAGGCACTGAAAACAAGTACATGTTCGAGCATCATAAACCAACTCCTTAATAAATTTCAATTTATTTCTATATAAACAACGAATAAAAATTCAAGATTAACAGATTGGATTAACTACAATTAAGAATATTACAAGTACAGAGCAAAGACATATATTAGTAATAGGTCGAATAAAACTCCTTTTATTATGAAAAATCTTCAAATCGAATTGGCGAAAAATATATGTGATAATCTAGAACAGAGTGAAATTTGTATTGTGGTTATTAATTTTACAGATTTATGGCTGACGAGCCACAGTAATCGCACCTATTAAAGCAACTAAAAGAATTATTGAAATGAATTCAAACGGAAGAAAAAAATCTGTTGATAAATGAATTCCAATTTGTTGGCCGGTATTTATTAAATCTTGTTCGAGAATCTGGTTTGCTCTGGTAGTCCAAATAATCCCGTACCAGGTCGTATCTGAAATAAAAGTAATTAATAAAACAAAAATACTTGTAGAAACTAGAGAGGTGACCCCATTTCCAACAGCCCAAAGATTAAAACCTTTTGAATACTCTGGACCATTCATGAACATCACACTAAATAGAATTAAAACATTTATAGCTCCTACATAAATAAGGAGCTGCGCAGCAGCTACAAAATGAGAATTTGATAAAATATAAAATAAGGATATACAAACAAGAACGAATCCCAAAGAAAAGGCAGAATAAATTGGATTAGTAAGCAATACTACTCCTAGACTTCCGAATATCAGACCTAATCCCAGAAAGACTAAAAGAAAATCATGTATTGGTCCAGATAAATCCATTGTGCGTAAAATACAAGATAAAAAACCTTAATTGTTTTTTCATGACCTTATTGACCCTGACCAGGAAAAAAGACTATTTAAAATGCTAATTGGTTTCTAATTGAATTCCACCCTAAGGAGTGGAACTTACTGTAGATACAGCTATTGGACTAATCGCGCTCTTTCTTGAACAGGTAAAGACTCGAATTTTGATTTTAAAATAATTATGGATAGAATTCTAACTTTATTATTATAATATAACTCTATTAATATATTTTAAATCAAAATGAAACAATGATGGAATTCTTACCAACCAATCATCAAATCAATAGTAATAATTAGGGTTTGTAGTTTTTCTAGTTATTGACCAAACAAAATGAAAGAAACCTCATTCTATACTTATAAATCTTTAAGTTTAGAAAAAAAAATTCTATCTATATATATCTATATATTTATATATATTTATATATATAGATAGAAATATAGAAATTCTAAATATAGAAATAGAAAATATAGAAATAGAAATCTTAATTTTGAATGTAATAATTCAAAATTGTTCTTTCTTTAATTAATCTTTATTTAATGAATCTTTAATCATTAATCCATTAATCAAAGGCAATTTATCCATTAATCAAAGGCAATTTATCCATTAATCAAAGGCAATTTATCCATTTTTTTGAGGTGAATTAAAAATACTTCGAATTGTATAATCTTCAATTGCTGACATTGGTAAACGACCTAAAGCAATTTGATTATAATTCAATTCGTGACGATTATAAGTGGAAAGCTCATATTCTTCAGTCATTGATAAACAATTTGTTGGGCAATACTCAACGCAGTTCCCACAAAATATACAGATTCCGAAATCAATACTGTAATTAAACAACCGTTTTTTTCGAATGTCAGTTTCCAATTTCCAATCTACAACAGGTAGATCTATAGGACATACGCGAACACATACTTCACAAGCAATGCATTTATCAAATTCGAAATGGATTCGACCGCGGAAACGCTCGGATGTGATTAATTTTTCATAAGGATATTGAATAGTTACCGGTAAACGATTTGCGTGAGATAAGGTAATCATGAAACTTTGGCCAATGTATCTTGCAGCTCGTATGGTTTGTTGACCATAATTAATGAACCCAATTACCATGGGGAGCATATCGTGAATTTTTATGAATAATTTTATGTTTGTTTCTTTATCTTGTTTGAGACAAGTCATGAATATAGAAAAATCTTGCTTTTCTATTTTTTCTATTATAGTGAAAGGAGTTGAAAAGAGGTTGTTAATAATAGATTACCAAGAGAAATAGGTAAAAGAAATTTCCATCCAAGGTTTAATAGTTGGTCCATTCTTAGTCTAGGTAAAGTCCATCTTGTTGTGATAGAAATGAATAAGAGCAAATAAGTTTTAACCAATGTAATAAAAATACCTATTGTTATTGTAAAGACTTCACTTATTTTATTTATTTCAAAAAATTCCGGAACGAATATGTACGGAATAGAGATATTCCAACCGCCTAAGTAAAGAACTGTTACAAATAAGGAAGAAACTAATAGGTTTAGATAGGAAGCAATATAAAATAAACCAAATTTGATACCCGAATATTCAGTTTGATAACCTGCTACTAACTCCTCTTCTGCTTCTGGTAAATCAAAAGGCAATCTCTCACATTCCGCTAGCAAAGAAATAAAAAAGATGATAAACCCTACAGGTTGTCTCCACAAATTCCACCCCCAGAAACTATATTTTGATTGTGCCTCAACTATATCAACTGTACTTAAACTGTTAGATAATCATAGTCGATGATAACATCACTGTTACTATCGCTATTACAGAACCGTACATGAGATTTTCACCTCATACGGCTCCTCGAAGGCCATAAAAAAATATAAGGACTACATGATATTATTTATCTCTACATATTTGTATCTATTTGTAATATAAATAAGATACAAATCTATGAAACATTCCCAAATTCGACCAATGAAATTCCGTCTGTTAGAATACTAAAAAAGTACTTCGGAATCAATCTTATCCTTTCAAAATTTTTCTTTTTCTTTCTTTAGCAATAACTTTTATCCTTCAATAAAATACTCGTTGCCGAAATGTCAATATATATTGAAACTTTTAGTTTTCAATTACGAAAAAGAATTAGACATTCTATTAGTTTAGTTCATGAATTATGATATGAATTTGATTTGTTTGTACGAATATAAATAGATATAAGAAAAAAAGAAGAACAAAGGATCCTTCTTTTTTTTTCCGTTTCTATTCTTCTTTCTAAAAAAAAAGGAAAGGATTCTTTCGTTTTTGATAGTTATTTCTTTAATCATGCGGTAGGAGCATACTCTGAATCGGAATCTTGGGGAGTACTGCTTTAGCATTTCTACTAATTGAAAGCCCCAATTAATATTCTTTATTATATTATGAAGAAATACCCTATTGGATAATTTCCAAAATCTCGATTACTAATCCTTTGTGTATCTTGGTGTCCCTAACCACGCACACATTTGTGTTCAATTGTTCGTTTGCATTATGGTAATACTTAGACATAATAGTAAAAACTCAATAGAGTCCGTTTTTTGAACCCGCTTCAAGCCAGGATGACTAATCAACCAATCTTGGGGCAAATGGTCTCATTTTCTTATGTTTATTTTTGTATTATTCTTGTACATCAGAAATGAGTCTCGATTTTTTTACTGCAAATTTCAAAGCTGTTTTTTTCACTCATATAGCTATCAAATTTAGTTCATCAATTCAAATGATGAATATAAAATGAGAGGATATTCCTTCAAAGGATTTCTCTTCTTTATTTCCTAAAAAAAAGAAAAAATTAAGGGGGGGATAGCAAAGGTTTTTTAACGAATCACACGTAGAGATATGGATAATACACAGAGAGTCAATGGTATTTCATAACTAATGGATTGAGCGGCAGCTCGTAGACCACCTAAAAAGGAATATTTATTATTTGATGCATATCCCGACATAAGAAGTCCAAGGGGAGCAGTGCTTGAAATGGCAATCCATAAAAAAATACCGATATTTAGATCCGCTAAAACAAGATGATAACTAAAAGGAATCACTGAATAACTTAATAGAGTCGATATGACTGCTATGGCCGGTCCGATACTGAACAAACGAGTATCCCCTCTAGATGGAAAAAGATTTTCTTTGAAAAGTAGTTTGGTTCCATCCGCTAGAGCTTGAAGAACTCCTAACGGTCCAGCGTATTCAGGCCCAATGCGTTGTTGTATCGCTGCAGATATTTCTCTTTCTAACCACACAATTACTAGTAAGCCTATCGTTATTGCCAATACAAGAGTCAAAATAGGACCAAGTACCCACACAATTTCAAAAGCCTTCTTTAAGTTTAAGGATTCCCATTTTGAAAAGGAATTCATAGCTTGTACTTTTGTTGTATCAATTATCATTTCAACGATCAACTTCTCCCATAATGATATCTATGCTCCCTAATATTGTCATAATATCAGCCAATTTCATTCTTTTAACTAATTGAGGAAGAATTTGCAAATTGATAAAACCCGGCGGACGAATTTTCCATCTCCAAGGAAACACAGTCTGATCCCCTATCAAGAAAATTCCCAATTCTCCCTTTGGAGCTTCTACTCTTACATAAAGTTCTTGTTTGGTCAATTCAAAAGTAGGAGAAGCTTTTTTACTAATGAATCGGTATTCAAAATCGTTCCATTCTGGATCACTTTTTCTATAAAAATCCAAACGTCTGGTTTCTAAATTTTCATGACCCCCCCCTGGAATTCCTTCCAAAGCTTGTTGAATAATTTTTATGGATTCAGTCATTTCACCAATTCGGACCAAATAACGAGATAATGAATCCCCTTCTTTTTGCCATTGGACTTCCCAATCAAATTCATCATAACACTCATAATGATCAATTTTACGAAGATCCCATTGTATTCTTGAAGCTCGTAACATTGGTCCCGACAACCCCCAGTTTATTGCTTCCTCTGCACTAATAATACCCACTCCCTCAACTCGTTTTAAAAAAATGGGATTTCGCGTGATAAGTTTTTGATATTCAGCAATTCCTGTTAAAAAATAATCACAAAAATCTAAACATTTATCTAGCCAACCATAAGGCAGATCTGCTGCTACTCCTCCGATACGAAAATAATTATGCATCATTCTCATACCTGTAGCTGCTTCAAATAAATCATATATTAACTCTCTTTCTCTAAAAATATAGAAAAAAGGAGTTTGTGCACCAATATCCGCCATAAAAGGACCAAGCCATAACAGATGAGAAGCTATACGACTCAACTCTAACATAATTACTCTGAGATAGCTGGCTCTTTTAGGTACTTGAATATTTCCAATCTGTTCTGGCCCATTTACTGTTATTGCTTCTGCGAACATAGTCGCTAAATAATCCCAACGTGTTACATAAGGCAAATATTGTATAATTGTTCGGTTTTCCGCAATTTTTTCCATTCCTCTGTGTAAATAACCTAATATTGGTTCACAGTCAATAACATCTTCACCGTCTAGAGTAAGGATGAGTCGAAGAACACCGTGCATTGATGGGTGATGGGGACCCATATTGACTATCATAAAATCTTTTCTATTAGCTGGTACATTCATAGTGATTTCCTCGATTCATTCTTCTATGAATTGCTGAAGACGAAAAGAAATTCATCAAAATTCAAGATCGAATAAATCAAATAATTAAATTTCAAATTACCGCGTTTTTGACTCCCGAATATCCAACTCGGTAATTAATTTTTTATAACATAGTGGGTTTTTCTTTGCCAAATAAGATAGTAGCCGTTGTCGTTTTTCTAGAATTTTCCGCAAACCCCTTTGAGATAAATAGTCTTTTCTATGCAATTGAAAATGTGAAGTAAGTCCTCGTATCCTATTAGTAAAGCTTATTATTTGAAATTCAACGGATCCGGGGTTTTCCTCTTTTGAAATAAAGATGGGTGAATTTTTTACCATAAAATGAAATCCTCCTCCTACCGCCCATTTGTAAAATAGTTTTATTGATCAGGAATAATAACAAAAAATGGAATAAGAATAATAAATAAGAATGTCAATTCATTTTTCTTTTTATACACAAAAATCTTCAATTCGTTAGCAATTCCGAATTTTGTCAAATAGAATTTCTTATTAATTAATACAATTTTTTTTTCTTTTTTTTTAGTTGGCTAGAAATAAAAAAGGATAGTATATCTCTTCACTTACAAAAGAGAAAATTTTGTATCTCAAAGTAAATTCCATGGCTTCCTTTCTAGATAGAATTGATAGGCAATCGAATTCCAGGTATCAGAATAGAATATAGAATGGAAAACAAGGAATGTGTCTATATCCTTGTTTTCCTATATTAGATCAGATATGCTATAGAATATATATATATATGACAAACGTACCTTTATTTCATTTTCAATTGTGGATACATACGTATCCTTAACATACTGAACCGACTGGAATTATTTGTATTAAACCAAAAGCGGTTCATACAAACTAAATCTTCGAATCGAAAATTGGGCCAAAGAAAAAGTTTGAATTGAAGTAGTTTCTTTTTCTCTCTATCAAAATATTGACTTTTTTCTATAATGTCATATTGACTTTTTTCTATAATGTCAAAGCGGCTGCAGTTTTTTCTATTATTACTTTTGAAAAGTTCTGTATTCATATGAATATAATTTTCTTTTTTTGAATTGAAAGAGATTAGAATTCTCAACTCTCTACGACTTCTAGTGGATAAAAGATTTTCAGGAACAAGGAAATCTTTTTTCTTTCTAAATCCAATTAGACTTTTAAGTCTTTCAATAGATTTGAAAAAATTATCTTTATTAATATAGCTTTTTTCTCCGCATCCTTGATTAATTTGTTGTTTGGTCTTATGAACCAATAAAATAGCTATGGTTTGATACATAAGAAATTTTCCATTAAGCTTCGTCTTGTTTTTTTTCGGTACACGCGGAAACTCAACAATAAATTTTCCTCTAGAGATCAATTTTAGATCTCCCCTAAGCCTATCCCTAAGCCCATCTCTTTTCTTTTGACCCCAAAACCAAAAAGGTCCACATTTAATTCTCTTCGTCGAATCAAGGATTTAATCCATAGATTTTTCTTTGTTTTGTCCTTTTGAAACAAGATCTTGTCTTTTACCAGGTAAGTATATGTTTGGATATTCGACGAAATGCTTTCGTCTACATCCTTAGCATCTATGGTCGCTCTGAATGGCTGGTGAGCTCGCCGCTCGAGTGGCCTCAAAAGAAAATTCCGCCAACTGGGGTTTTCTGTTCTACTGGTGTTTTCTGTTCTCCTGGTGTTTTTTGGTCTACTGGCGTTTTTTGGTCTACTGATGATTATTCTGCTCCTGGTTTGTGGTCTACTGATGATTATTCTTCTCTTGGCGTTTTTTGTTTTTGGTCTACTGTGGATTACTCCTCTATTGGTGATTACTCTTCTACTGGCGTTTTTTGTTCTCTTTTCTATTCGGAGAATTGATTGAAGATTCACTGGGTTCTGAAATCGAGTTTCTTTATAATTGAAAAGAAGTAATTGGGTTGGTATTACCCACGGTCTTCTCTTATATGCGTTGTAAAGTCTCTCGAATTTTGAAAAAAAGAACCCCAATTCAAAATTTGATACGAGACAGTGTACTATTTCGTCATTCATTCCCATCCAATCTAACTCAGGTGGGTGTCTTTCTACAAATTCTTTACCTCTTTTGACAAGCATAGGATACAAAATATCTTTGTCACAAAAACGATCTAGGTCACCGTCTTTCTCAATTATTTGATATTTATTCCTCTTACTCTCAGTTTCAGTATTTTCTTTGTTTTTTTCAATATTAATCCAGAATTCCATTTTTTCTTTGTTTGTAAGACAAAAATGGAAAATTCTCCAATCCAAATATTTTCTCTTCGGGCTTTTCTCCATATCGAAAAGAGCCTCTGATTCTAGATAATCGGCAACAAAAGACTTCTGTGATACTAGATATTTGGCAGGATTCTCTGCTTCTAGAAAACCTGGAACGCACTCCGATTCTAGAGAATCGGGAATACCCTCTAATTCTAGAAAAAATAGAAAGTCCTCTGTTTATAGAGAATCGGCAATCCCCTCTGATTGTAGATAATTTTGGAAATTTTCTAGAGAATTCGGGAAATTAGAGTTAGGTATACTTAGCGAAGGTGTACCTCTTAAGATATGAAAGAATTCCCTTTTCATTTTATCGGTTTTGTAATTAAAACCCATTTTTTTCTTATCGCCGCTATAGCTATAATTACTGGATTTATGTGATAAAAGATTATATCTGTTGTGTTTTTTAGAATTATCTTTTACTTTCAGTAATAAATCCAATTCAGAGAAATTCGATTTGTTTAAATCTTTATTTTTAACTGTATCTTTATTTTTAACTGTGCGCTGTTGATTAACTCGATTTCGCCATTTTTGTAGTATTAATTCCGACCATTTAATCTGAAAGAAATTGGAGTTATATGGATAATGGCTCCTTAACCAGTTTTTCCATTGATTCATTACAGAATCTCTAAAGTTTATATCTTTTAATTTCGACGGAAATAACCCTTCCAAAAAATCTTTTATTTCATTTTTGTCGAAGAGCGGGTTTTCTTTTATTTCGAATTTCCAATTTTCTTGATTCCCATCTAGATCAAAAGTTTCATAAACGGGTCTCTTTTTGCCTTTAACGTGAAAATGGAATTGATTCTTTATCATTTTCTTTGCATTCACTATAATCGTTTCTTCGTCGAGTTCCTCCAGTTCTGACTTAACCACATAAGTAGGATCATCTTCATCGTAGGGCTCTGGCTCGTCTAAGCATAAGATCTCGGCCTGTTTATTAGAAAATTTGGGTAAGGGCTTTCTGCCTCCAAAATAGTGGCAGAAGATAAGAAATAAGAGAATAGTAAAGATTCGATCCATATAAGTTCTCAATTCTGCCCAAAGGTACGTATTAGACATAGATCGAACGAACAGAGTCCGTTTAAGACGAAGAGGATGATTTTCCTGTAGCCAGACTAATATAAATTGAACCCATTTGATGAATAAAATGTAACCAATTAACCAAGCAACAAAACTACTTGTTACAAATCAAATCTTGTTGTTCCCTCGAAACATATAAATGTTGGCTAATCTGAATGCCATTGAACTTGGTAAAAAAAAGTGGTTTAATAATGGAGCCATGAAATTATTGAGGAATATACATTGAATGATAAGATTACGGATAGAATTTGTGGTAGTAGGTGCATCATCCAAATAAAACAAATCTTCGTTATTGTTCCAGAAGAAATGAACCACAAAATACACTAGAGCTAGGAGAGTTATTGTATGAGATCTACTCAATACTAGATGCAGAGGCACATAATAGGTCGATATGAATACTATGAGCTGCCCCATAAGAAAACCAGTTGTTGCGGATACCCTTTTCTCGATTCCTTCTGGGTCCCCTTCCTCAAGAAACCAAGTTCGTAGAAGCAAGAGATAAGAGGGCCCTATGGAGACTGTGGTCAGAAATCCATAATAGAGTCCGACCACAACGGCCGAATGGATTATCTTCGTGTATAAGGATGCGGGATTCCCTAGTGTAAAAGACTTAAAAATCATGAAAACCCCCTTTATAGTATTTTTTTTTATTGCAATAGAAAATTGCAATTTATGAATTCTTTATTTATATTAATAATACACCTACCCTACTATATCTTTTTTTTTCTATGATATATTCTATGATATATGATAATTTGGAAACGTTCCATATATATATAGAAATCGAATATCGAAACAGATAAACTAGAAACGACATCTCTTATGTCAATGTGTCAATGACACCAAAAGAGATATTAAATGAATGAAATAGA